GTGAGTGATTCATACACAGCATCTCTTTCTTTTATCAAGGGTTCTACCAATTTATATGTTTCCACAAATAATTTAAATTCAATTTCTTGATCTTCAATTTTTGGAAATTTATGAAATTCTTCCGTCAAGCCCTGATTAATGAATCTACAAAATCCCTCAAATTGAATCTGACTAAATCCAGGTATTGTGGACATTCCCCCATTTCCATTCCGGAGCATCTTAATCTTAAGTTTCCTGTTTATCGAAAAAATCCCATTATTGACTCACTATTTATCGAACCATACGGATCGATCTAGCAATGATGGAATGTATATTCTGTTTACTGAATCACATGAAATTTCAGCCAACTCCATATATGTAATGTATTTCATACGTATGAACGGAAACGAGACGGAGGAATGAAGAGCATTTTCGACGCAAGTTCGAATTTGCGACAAGTACAAATGGAAATGAATTGATAAAACATTCCTGGAAAAAAGATTCTATCACTTCCACTTATGGAGTCTTGTATAGAATATAAAAATTGATCCAATTTCTACCTATTATTATGATATTACGATCAGATTGGGTACCAAAAAAATAAATGGATTCAGGATTAAATCTGTTCTTTATGAATGAGATAAAGACAGAATAATCAGGAGCAGTATAGAATTTCCTTTTTTTAGCACACTTTAATGTTCAAAAAAGAATTCGTGGATTCTTTTTGGTAGTAGAATTTATAGATAGAATACGATTGAATTGCGTAATAGTAATAGGAGTAGTATTTATTAAGTACATGCCGATATACCTATCCGCATATCGCATCTTTTATCGTAATTTTACTTGTGGCAACAGAAGTCAGGTCGCACTATATCATAATTCCTATTTTCTATTCAAAATATTCAATGAAAAATTGAAGCACGATAATTCTCTATAGGGATATCTACATAAGAGAAAGACCCAATTCGGTATCTGTGTAACAATTTCTGTTCTGGGGTTTACATATACACATATATTTTGTTATAATTGAAATTGAAAAGGATTGATTATTGAAAATAATTGATACTGATTAGTCGTAAATCAATTTGATTTTGTTATACCATTAAAGAAACACAATTTGAGATACAAATTTAAGAACCGTTCACTAATTCTAAAGTAAAAATAGTTAATGGTTCCAATTTTCCCTGAATTTTTCGGTCTGTGACCGGAAATCTATTTTTTCTCTTTTCAATAGAAGGAGAAGGGAAGTTTTTAAGCAGTGTGTCTTTTGAGATACAATCAATCGAAGAGAATAATCTAAACTGGATCCAATAAAAAATAGGGATTAATTTTTGAAAAGGGATAAGTACAATGGGATTCAAGATAAAAAAATTAGTAATAGAATATGGATGGATAAAAATATTGTCCATTTTTGATCAGATTTGGCGGCATGGCCAAGTGGTAAGGCGGGGGACTGCAAATCCTTTATCCCCAGTTCAAATCCGGGTGTCGCCTGATCAACAAAAGACTTGAAATTTCTTATTCTGCTGATCTAACTCGACAAATTCTTGCCCCGCAAGAAGCAGAGGCAAACGACTAGGCCTGTCGTGTCGATACTTGATTTTTAGAATCCATAATTCTATAAAAAAACTGTAAATTTTTTTTTTTTCTCAAAATCTGGGTTCTGGGTACCGGTCCAAACCGGTACCAATAGGTATGAAGTAACCCTTACTTATTAATGATTGATTCGGACATTTATTTGATTTATGATATCAATTGAATCAAATAAATCAAATAAATAGTGAGAGTAAATTCTGGGATTCAGAACTACGAAAGTAAGAGGTCGGAAATCTTAGTATCCAAAGGTTCCTAAAGGACACTCCATTTTTGCTCCTAGGATTGAAGAAGAGATTATACGAAAGACTATCAAGACTTCCTAATTATCTTACACTACCTATACTAAATACTAAAATAGTGTCTACTGACTCTGTCTGGAATTAGATTGAATAGAATAGGCTGATGGATGGGAAATCAATTTAGAAGTTGTGGAAAGGACTGAAGATACTTTGTATCCAGACTCACGAGAGGCTTTGAGTACTCAAACATTCAATCAACATGGTTGGGCGGCTCTTATTTATAGAGTAAAAAGAAAGAAAAAAAAAATTCTTTGCCCGTGTAGGGGATTACAAAAAAAAGAATGTATGTAATAATGGTGGTGATGTCTTACCATTCCATTCTTTCACAGAAAGAAAGACGTAAGCCTTAGATCAAATAAAATAGAGGTATCTGATAGATGGTTATCTATCTTGATGGTATATTTTGACGTCTTTTGCTTATGAAAGAAAGGTAACAAACAATAGGTCTTACTATTTCTACATGCTCCATTAGGAGCATTCCTTTGCTATTTCCAAATAAAAGGTGTGTGTATCGTATTTGTGCTTAATGCTTCCCGATTCTACCAGAAATTTTCTAATATAGGAACTTGTTACGAGTGGATTCATTGGATTAGTTCATCAATAGCCTTAAGTCAGAATACTATTTT